TTTCTGTCCAGGTGCAGGTAGTCCGCATCTTCACAGACAAGTCTATTTCACCGAGTCCCTCTCCGAGACAGTATCCAAATCATTACGCCTTTCGTGCGGGTCGGAACTTACCCGACAAGGAATTTCGCTACCTTAGGACCGTTATAGTTACGGCCGCCGTTCACCAGGGCTTCAGTTATCAGCTTCGCTATTGCTAACCAACTTCTTTAACCTTCTGGCACTGGGCAGGCGTCAGCCCCCATACATCGTCTTACGACTTAGCGGAGACCTGTGTTTTTGGTAAACAGTTGCTTGGATCTTGTTATTGCAACCTTATATAAATAAGGCACTCCTTCTCCCGAAGTTACGGAGTTATTTTGCCGAGTTCCTTAGAGAGAGTTATCTCGCGCCCCTTAGTATACTCTACCTACCCACCTGTGTCGGTTATGGTACAGGCATTTTTTATGAATGACAGTGCAAGCTTTTCTTGGAAGTATGACATACACTACTTCGACGCCTTAGCGTCTCGTACTCACGTCTTAACTCAAAGCGTTTTCGCCGCTTCTCTACATCTCGAACGTTTAAACCGGTAAACCAATATCCGGCTAGTTTAGCCTTCTCCGTCCCTCGATATCGCATAAAAAATGGTACGGGAATATTAACCCGTTGTCCATCGACTACGCTTTTCAGCCTCGCCTTAGGTCCTGACTTACCCTCCGCGGACGAGCCTTCCGGAGGAAACCTTGGGTTTTCGGGGTATAGGATTCCCACCTATATTTTCGTTACTCAAGCCGACATTCTCACTTCTGCTTCGTCCATACCCGCTTACGCTAATACTTCGACCTACAACAGAACGCTCCCCTACCGATATATTTAAATATATCGCACAGTTTCGGCAAATTACTTAGTCCCGTACATTTTCGGCGCAGGTTTACTCGATCAGTGAGCTATTACGCACTCTTTAAAGGGTTGCTGCTTCTAAGCAAACCTCCTGATTGTTTCTGCAATCCCACCTCCTTTACCACTTAGTAATTATTTGGGGGCCTTAACTGGTGCTCTGGGCTGTTTCCCTCTTGACAATGGAGCTTATCCCCCACGGTCTTACTGGTAAACTATACATTTAGTATTCTTAGTTTGCAACGATTTGGTACCGAATTACCAGCCCGCATACGTAACAGTGCTTTACCCCTAAATTATAACATTTACCGCTGCGCCAAAACGCATTTCGGGGAGAACCAGCTAGCTCCGAATTCGATTGGCATTTCACCCCTAACCACAATTCATCCGCTGATTTTTCAACATCAGTCGGTTCGGTCCTCCACTTAGTATTACCTAAGCTTCAACCTGACCATGGTTAGATCATCCGGGTTCGGGTCTATAACTAGTGACAATCGCCCTATTCAGGCTCGCTTTCACTATGGCTTCAGTATTCACTACCTTAACCTGCCACTAACTATAAGTCGCCGGCTCATTCTTCAACAGGCACGCAGTCAGACGTTTTAGTCGTCCTCCTACTGCTTGTAAGTTTATGGTTTCATGTTCTTTTCACTCCCCTCCCGGGGTTCTTTTCACCTTTCCCTCACGGTACTATTTCACTATCGGTCATTCAGGAATATTTAGCCTTACGAGGTGGTCCTCGCAGATTCACACGGAATTCCACGTGCTCCATGCTACTTGGGATACAATCTGATGGTTTCGATTTTCGAATACGAGACTATCACTCTCTATGGTCAATTATTCCAAAATTGTTCTTCTAATCGTTACAGCTAATCGTTTTGATTGTCCCACTACCCTTAATTTATTATTAAGTTTAGGCTGTTCCCGTTTCGCTCGCCGCTACTCAGGGAATCGTTTTTACTTTCTTTTCCTCTAGGTACTAAGATGTTTCAGTTCCCTAGGTTCGCTCTTTCTTATCTATGTATTCAATAAGTAGTTATTAATTAAAGTTTCCTCATTCGGAGACCTCCGGATCGTTGCTTGTTTCCAGCTCCCCGAAGCGTTTCGTCGGTAACCACGTCCTTCTTCGCTTCTGAATGCCAAGGTATCCCCCATAAACTCTTAATTCCTTGAATTTAAGACTAAGAAATATCTTATATTTTCACAAAATACTTATTCTGGATTTCTTGTGGAGGTAAGCGGAGTCGAACCGCTGACAACCGCCGTGCAAAGGCGGTGCTCTACCAACTGAGCTATACCCCCGCTGGGCCATTCTGGATTTGAACCAGAGACCTCACCCTTATCAGGGGTGCGCTCTAACCAACTGAGCTAATAGCCCTTTGAATTTTTATTTTCAAAGATTCTTTATCTTAATCGACCCTAATTTTTAAAATTTCTATTTTAAAAGGAGGTGATCCAACCGCACCTTCCAGTACGGTTACCTTGTTACGACTTCACCCCAGTCACTAATTCTACCTTAGGCATCCTCCTCCAAACGGTTAGAGTAACGACTTCGGGTATAACCAGCTTCCATGGTGTGACGGGCGGTGTGTACAAGGCCCGGGAACGAATTCACCGCTGTGTA